ATAATTTCTGAATTTATGCGCAAATAAAAATTTAGGAAAGGAAGTTTTCGAATCACTGACTCAGGTCCATTGTCAAATCCTACTCATCGGAATATGGGGGTACTTATGGCAGAACGGGTCGATCTGGTCTTTCACAATAAAGTGATAGATAGAACTGCTATGAAACGACTTATTAGCAGATTAATAGATCATTTCGGAATGGCATATACATCACATATCCTGGATCAAATGAAGACTTTGGGTTTCCAGCAAGCCACTGTTACATCTATTTCATTAGGAATAGATGATCTTTTAACAATACCATCTAAGGGATGGTTAGTCCGAGACGCTGAACAACAAAGTTTTTTTTTGGAGAAACACCATCATTATGGGAATGTACATGCGGTAGAAAAATTACGTCAATCTATTGAGATATGGTATGCCACAAGCGAATATTTGAGACAAGAAATGAATCCTAATTTTCGGATGACTGATCCTTCTAATCCAGTCCATCTAATGTCCTTTTCGGGAGCTAGAGGAAATGCATCTCAAGTACATCAATTAGTAGGTATGAGAGGATTAATGTCGGATCCCCAAGGACAAATGATTGATTTACCTATTCAAAGCAATTTGCGTGAAGGACTCTCTTTGACAGAATATATAATTTCCTGCTACGGAGCCCGCAAAGGAGTAGTGGATACTGCTGTACGTACATCAGATGCTGGATATCTCACGCGTAGACTTGTTGAAGTGGTTCAACACATTATTATACGTAGAATAGATTGTGGTACTATCCAAGGTATTTCCGTGAGTCCTCGAAATGAGATGACAGAAAGAATTTTTGCCCAAACACTAATTGGTCGCGTATTAGCAGACGATATATATATAGGTCTACGATGTATTGCTACTAGGAATCAAGATATTGGGATTGGGCTTATCAATCAATTCATAACTTTTCGAGCACGACCCATATATATTCGAACCCCCTTTACTTGCAGAAGCACATCTTGGATCTGTCAATTATGTTATGGTCGGAGTCCCACTCATGGTGACCTAGCCGAATTGGGAGAAGCTGTAGGTATTATTGCGGGTCAATCGATTGGGGAACCGGGGACTCAACTAACATTAAGAACTTTTCATACCGGTGGAGTATTCACAGGTGGTACTGCCGAACATGTACGAGCTCCTTCTAATGGAAAAATAAAATTTAATGAGGATTTTGTTCATCCTACGCGTACCCGTCATGGGCATCCTGCTTTTTTATGTTCTATAGATTTATATGTAATTATTGAGAATCGGAGTATTATCCATAATGTGAATATTCCGCCAAAGAGTTTGATTTTAGTTCAAAATAATCAATATGTAGAATCAGAACAAGTGATTGCTGAGATTCGTGCGGGAACGTCCACTTTTCATTTTAAAGAGAAAGTCCGAAAACATATTTACTCTGAATCAGAGGGAGAAATGCACTGGAGTACGGGTGTCTACCATGCACCCGAATATACATATGGTAATGTTCATCTATTACCAAAAACAAGTCATTTATGGATATTAGCAGGAGGCCCGCGCGGATCCAGTATAATGTCTTTTTCGATCCACAAGGATCAAGATCAAATTAATGCTCATTCTTTTTCTGTCGAAGACAAATATATCTCTGACCTCTCAATGACTAATGATCGAGTAAGACATAAATTGTTGGATACTTCTAGTAAAAAAGATATGGAAATCATTGATTATTCAATATCTAATCGAATTATATCCAATGGTAAGTGGAATTTAATATATCCGTCTATTCTCCAAGAGAATTCAGATTTATTAGCGAAAAGGCGAAAAAATAGATTCATCATCCCATTAAAATATGATCAAGAATGGCAAAAAGAACTAATATCTTGTTTTGGTATTTCAATTGAAATACCCATAAATGGTATTTTACGTAGAAATAGTATTCTTGCTTATTTTGATGATCCACGATACAGAAGAAGCAGTTCAGGAATTACTAAATATGGGACTGCGGAGGTAGATTCAATCATAAAAAAAGAGGATTTGATTGAGTATCGAGGAACAAAAGAATTGAGTCTGAAATACCAAATGAAAGTAGATCGGTTTTTTTTCATTCCCGAAGAAGTGCATATTTTACCTGGATCCTCGTCCATAATGGTCCGGAACAATAGTATCATTAGAGTATATACACGACTTGCTTTAAATAAAAGAAGTCGAATAGGCGGATTAGTTCGAGTGGAAAAAAAAAAAAAAAGTATTGAACTGAGAATCTTTTATGGAGATATTCATTTTCCTGGAGAGACAGATAAGATATCCAGGCACTGCGGCATTTTGATACCGCCAGTAACAGGAAAAAAAAAAAATTCTAAGGAATCAAAAAAATTGAAAGATTGGATCTATGTCCAGCGGATCACACCTACCAAGAAAAAGTATTTTGTTTCGGTTCGGCCCGTAGTCACATATGAAATAGCCGACGGGCTAAATTTAGCAACACTTTTTCCTCAGGATCTCTTGCGGGAAAAGGATGATGTCCAACTTCGAATTGTCAATTATATCCTTTATGAATATGGCAAGTCAATTCGAGGAATTTATAACACAAGTATTCAATTAGTTCGAACTTGCTTAGTATTAAATTGGGACCAAAAACAAAACGGTTCCAAAAAAGAGGTTTATGCCTCCTTTGTTGAGGTAAGGACAAATGATCTAATTCGTGATTTCATAAGAATTGAGTTAGTCAAAGTCAAGTCCACTCTTTCATATAGCGGAAAAAGATATAATATAACAGATTCGGGATTGATTCCTAATAAGGGGCTAGATCGCGCCAATATCAATATCAATCCCTTTCATTCCAAGGCGAAGTTTCAATTACTTATCCAACAGCAAGGAACTATTGGTACGCTGTTGAATCAACATAAGGAATGCCAATCTTTGATAATTTTGTCATCATCTAACTGTTTTCGAATTAGTCCATTCAAGGATTCGAAATATAACAATGCGATAAAAGAATTGGATCCCCTAATCCCAATTAGGTATTTGTTGGGTCCCTTAGGTACTATTGTACCTAAAATAACGAATTTTTATTCATCTTACCATTTATTAACTCATAATCAAATCTCGTTAAAGAAATATTTACTACTTAACAATTTTAAACAGACTTTTAAAGTACTTCAAGTACTTAAATATTGTTTAATGGATGAAAATAGAAGAATTTATAATCCCAATTCATGCAGTAATATAATTTTGAATCCATTCCATTTAAATTGTTGTTTTCTTCATCACGATTCCGGTGAAGAGACATCCACAATAATTTGCCTTGGGCAATTTATTTGTGAAAATGCATGTTTATTCAAATATGGGCCACACATAAAAAAATCCGGTCAAATTTTAATTGTTCATGTTGACTCCTTAGTTATAAGATCGGCTAAGCCCTATTTGGCTACCCCAGGAGCAACAGTTCATGGTCATTATGGAGAAATCCTTTATGAAGGAAAGACACTAGTTACATTTATATATGAAAAATCAAGATCTGGTGACATAACGCAGGGTCTTCCAAAAGTGGAACAGGTCTTAGAAGTGCGTTCAATTGATTCAATATCGATGAACCTCGAAAAGAGAGTCGAAAGTTGGAATGAACGTATACCAAGAATTCTTGGAATCCCCTGGGGATTCTTGATTGGAGCTGAGTTAACCATAGCCCAGAGTCGTATTTCTTTGGTTAATAAAATTCAAAAGGTTTATCGATCTCAGGGAGTACAGATCCATAATAGACATATAGAGATCATTGTACGTCAAATAACATCAAAAGTGTTGGTTTCAGAAGATGGAATGTCTAATGTTTTTTCACCCGGAGAATTAATCGGATTGTTGCGAGCGGAACGAGCGGGACGTGCTTTAGACGAAGCGATCAATTATCGGGCAATCTTATTGGGAATAACGAGGACATCCCTGAATACTCAAAGTTTCATATCTGAAGCGAGTTTTCAAGAAACCGCTCGAGTTTTAGCAAAAGCCGCTTTACGAGGTCGTATTGATTGGTTGAAAGGACTGAAAGAGAACGTTGTTCTGGGGGGGCTTATTCCTGTTGGTACTGGATTCAAAAAATTAGTACATCATTCAAGGGAAAACAAAAATATTTATTTGGAAATCAAAAGGAAAAATTTATTCGAGTTGGAAATGGGAGATATTTTGTTATACCATAGAGAATTATGTGCTCCAAACAATTTTCATGGGACATCACAACAACCATTTACGCGATTTTCCTAAGAAGAGATTCATTCTTTTTACTTTAACTATTTGGTTAGGTTGGTCCAATAATTTATATTAATTTAGTAATAAAAAAATAAGTAAGTAAAAGAAATTAATGGTTTGGGCTATATATCAAGGGTCAATCCACGGTAGAAGGTTCCGTCGGAACAATTATTTATTTCAGGGTACCTTGTCGCTTTTTTTTATTAAAAAAAAAAAAAAAAGAGGAAGTGTGGGGAAATGCGGGGAAAAATGATAAAAAGATATTGGAACATCAATTTAGGAGAAATGATGGAAGCGGGAGTGCACTTTGGTCATGGTACTCGAAAATGGAATCCTAGAATGGCCCCTTACATCTCTGCAAAGCGTAAAGGTATTCATATTATAAATCTTACGAGAACTGCTCGTTTTTTATCAGAAGCCTGTGATTTAGTTTTTAATGCAGCAAGTAGTGGAAAAACCTTTTTAATCGTTGGTACCAAAAATAAAGTAGCGGATTTAGTAGCATCAGCTGCAATAGGGGCTCGGTGTCATTATGTTAATAAAAAGTGGCTCGGTGGTATGTTAACGAACTGGTCCACTACGGAAACGAGACTTAATAAGTTCAGGGACTTAAGAGCAGAACAAAAGATGGGGAAACTCAACCATCTTTCCAAAAGAGATGCAGCAATGTTGAAGAGAAAATTATCCACCTTGCAAACATATTTGGGTGGGATCAAATATATGACGGGGTTACCCGATATTGTAATCATCGTTGATCAGCAAGAAGAATATACGGCTCTTCGAGAATGTGTCATTTTAGGGATTCCTACTATTTGTTTAATTGATACAAATTGTGACCCGGATCTCGCAGATATTTCGATTCCAGCTAACGATGATGCTATAGCTTCAATTCGATTCATTCTTAACAAATTAGTATTCGCAATTTGCGAGGGTCGTTATAGCTATATAAGAAATCGTTGATTATGATTAAGAATAATAAAATTAATTAATTGTTTGGGAACTCGATCGATTTATTGGATCGGTTACTATTCTTGAACTTCAAAAAGAGATAGAGATAAAAATAGGGATATTTATATTATGTTATGTGATTTTTTAGTATCCTAAAATTTCAATTTATTGGTATCCTAAATTCAATTTGTATTAAAAGATGATTAATGTTGGTGAGTTGAGAAAGAGATGGTTGAATCAAAATAATTTTTTAAGTTCGATTTATATCAGAGGACAATATGAATGCTATACCATGTTCCATTAAAATACTCAATGGGTTATACGATATATCGGGTGTAGAAGTGGGCCAACATTTATATTGGCAAATAGGAGGTTTACAAATCCATGCCCAAGTACTTATCACTTCTTGGGTCGTAATTGCTATCTTATTAGGTTCAGTCATCATAGCAGTTCGGAATCCACAAACAATTCCGACCGACGGTCAGAATTTCTTCGAATATGTCCTTGAATTTATTCGAGACTTGAGTAAAACTCAGATTGGAGAAGAATATGGCCCTTGGGTTCCCTTTATTGGAACTATGTTCCTATTTATTTTTGTTTCTAACTGGTCAGGTGCTCTTTTACCTTGGAAAATTATACAGTTACCTCATGGGGAGTTAGCTGCGCCCACGAATGATATAAATACTACTGTTGCTTTAGCTTTACTCACGTCAGTGGCATATTTTTATGCGGGTCTTACCAAAAAAGGATTGGGGTATTTTGGGAAATACATACAACCAACTCCAATACTTTTACCAATTAACATCCTAGAAGATTTTACAAAACCTTTATCTCTTAGTTTTCGACTTTTTGGGAATATATTGGCTGATGAATTAGTAGTTGTTGTTCTTGTTTCTTTAGTACCTTCAGTAGTTCCTATCCCCGTTATGTTTCTTGGATTATTTACAAGTGGTATTCAAGCTCTTATTTTTGCAACTTTAGCCGCGGCTTATATAGGTGAATCCATGGAGGGTCATCATTGATTAGCTTTTTTAATAGTCTTTTTTCACTTATCCGAAATCATGCATGATTCCAAATACGCACTTGGTTGGGCAACATAATACATATATATTTGTATCTATATATGTATGGATGACCTAATCTCGTAAGAGGGAAGACAGACGATATTACGGAATTGCAAAAATATGGGTTAGGGGGTCGTCAAGTCAAACTAGATATATGTAATGTCTATAAGTCTAACCCTTAGATATGTTTCGAAGAATGATTCTAAAATCCAATTCAATATAAAAATAAAATGCAGGTGGTTTACATTATGGAAGAAACAAATGTATATGTGATATTAGATATTTACTAGTTATATAGGGATTATCCTTATGGACTATATATTATATATTTCTATATTTTATTTATTCATTCCTAATTTCTTTACCCAGTATATTATTAATATCTATTTTTATATTTATATTATTACTATAATACTATTTATTATTACTATATTGAATGTTGATTCTTTGATTTTTTTTTTTTTTTTAACCACACTGCATTTCGTTTAGATGGATTACAATACAATATAAGTCTTTCTCTTTCGTCTGTAATTGTAGATTAAATGAAAAACAGATGAACGTATGGATATAGAAAGTAAGTAAAGAACGAAGAATTGAATGAAAGAATGGTTCGAAACTAAGAAATGCAATAAGTAGAACTATATACATATTAGTTTACAAAGATTTGATTATGAGTAGAAACTAAAAAAAAAAAAAAAAGAGATATCGAAGTCATTCTGACGATTCACTAATATTATAATTTCAATTCAGAGTTTTTAATTACTTTGACCCGATAGATCGTAGTGATAAAATAAGTAATAATGCATTGGTTGATTGTATCATTAACCATTTATTTTTTTTTTGTACGAGGAATTTACTATGAATCCACTGATTTCTGCCGCTTCCGTTATTGCTGCTGGATTGGCCGTAGGGCTTGCTTCCATTGGACCTGGAGTTGGCCAAGGTACTGCTGCGGGCCAAGCTGTAGAAGGTATTGCGAGACAACCAGAAGCGGAAGGTAAAATACGAGGTACTTTATTGCTTAGTCTAGCTTTTATGGAAGCTTTAACAATTTACGGACTGGTCGTGGCATTAGCACTTTTATTTGCAAATCCTTTTGTTTAATTTAATCCTAAAATTAGAAATGTGAAAACGTACGTTATGCACTTCTTTCTTAGTCTTAGTTTATTTTATTAACTTGGACTTGCCGTTTGCTTCTTCTAATTATATCAACACTTTAATCCTAACAATTACTTATGAGACAATACCCCGGGAAGGGCTT